ATTACATAGAAAGTTATATGGAGGAGTATTACATCAGATTCAAACACTTGTGGGTTCTATGCGAAGAGTGTTATACATTAAATTATAAGAAATTTTTGAAAGAAAAATTGTATATTTGTGAAGGGTGTGGATCTCATTTGAAAATGAATAGTTCAGAGAGACTCAAACTTTTGATCGATCCGGATACTTGGGATCCTATGAATAAAAGGATGGCCTCTCTGGATCCCATTGAATTTCATTCGGAGGACGATCCTTATATAGATCGTATCAAGTCTTATCAAAAAGAGACAGGATTAACTGAGGCTATTCAAACCGGTATAGGCCAATTAAATGGTATTCCCGTAGCAATGGGGGTTATGGAGTTTGGGTTTATGGGGGGTAGTATGGGATCCGTAGTCGGGGAGAAAATAACTCGTTTGATTGAGTATGCCACTAATCAATCTCTACCTCTTATTATAGTGTGTGCTTCCGGGGGGGCACGCATGCAAGAAGGAAGTTTGAGCTTGATGCAAATGGCTAAAATATCTTCTGCTTTATATGATTTTCAAACAAATCAAAAGTTATTCTATATATCAATCCTTACATCTCCTACTACCGGTGGGGTGACAGCCAGTTTTGGTATGTTGGGGGATATCGTTGTTGCCGAACCCGATGCCTATATTGCATTTGCGGGTAAAAGGGTAATTGAAGAATTATTGAATATAGAAGTACCTGAAGGTTCACAAGAGACGGAATATTTATTCGAGAAGGGGTTATTCGATCTAGTCGTACCACGTAATACTTTAAAAAGTGTTCTGAATGAGTTATTTCAGGTCCACGGTTTCTTTCCTTTGAATCAAAATCCACCCACAGAACATTAAATTCCATTATTTTATTTGTAGCAAGCAAGTAGTTAGTTTATTGGACTCCAAGTAAAAATCGGGCAAATGGAATTTTCTTTGTTGACATAAGATCTAATTGTAGATTGTAGAAAGAATCAAAAGTTGCGGATAACTCTTTTTTTTATATTCTGGCTTACTAATTAAGAAGCCTCTATCAACAAGACAAAAGAATCCATTCTTCTTTTCGTGAAATTTGGAAAATAAAACGAATTTCCTCCTCCCGCCTTATGTATGTATATATAATTCAAATAGAGAAAGATAGATATAGAGTTTTCTATCTTTCTCTATCTCTTGAGAATCTCATTTTGACTAAAGAATCCCTGTTGGATCGGATTCTAACGAATCCTTCGATAATTTGTAGGAAACTTTTTCTTTATTAAATGAAAATTGGGAGACAAGAGTAAAAGACGAGGAAAAAATAAAGAATAATAAGAAAGGTGATTATCATACATATTTGTCATGTAGAAAGATGAATAAGTCCAGTATATACTCTCTTAGATATCTACTTAGATCTAGACTAATTCGAATTCCAATTTTCTAAATACTTATTAATAAGTTTCTTAAAAAATGGAATTCTTAATTAAGAATATTAATAAGAATTTCATAATTCCAATAATGAATTATAATTATTATAAGATATCTTTCTAAATAATAATAACAGGTACAAATAGTCAATCGGGGTACCCATTCTATGACAACTTTCAACTTTCCCTCTGTTTTTGTGCCTTTGGTGGGCCTAGTATTTCCGGCAATTGCAATGGCTTCTTTATTTCTTCATGTTCAAAAAAATAAGATTGTTTAGATCCGGTAGGACAAAATCTCATCCATTTTTTTTTCAAAACTTAGACTCGTATCATAACACAGATATCTATTTAGTGGAATATGATATAACATATGGCTTCTGTCGAAGATTAAAGGAATCTTATGCCTGCAGAAACATGATATATGGGTAAATGAATTCTAGTTATTTTCAAAAAGATCAGGATTGCCGGATGGCCGAAATAAAAAGTCGGCGTATCTATATGTATGTCGATATCTATACTATGTATGTCGATATCTATAGTGGGATCATACGATAAAGGGTATGTTATTATTTTAGATCTAACCAATTTGATGAATTACTTCTAAAGGTTCACATCAACCTAGTGCTAGTTGATGAGAGTGACTTCGGAAACAAAAAGAGTCAAGTCAAATGAATTTTGTGTATTCTCTCAATTCCAATAAAACGCAACCGGATCAAGTATGAGTTGTCGATCAGAACATATATGGATAGAACCTATAACGGGGTCTCGAAAAACAAGTAATTTCTGCTGGGCCATTATCCTTTTTTTAGGTTCATTAGGATTCTTATTGGTTGGAACTTCCAGTTATTTTGGTAGAAATTTCACATCTTTATTTCCGTCTCAGCAAATCGTTTTTTTTCCACAAGGGCTCGTGATGTCTTTCTATGGGATCGCAGGTCTCTTTATTAGTTCCTATTTGTGGTGCACAATTTCGTGGAATGTAGGTAGTGGTTATGATCGATTCGATAGAAAAGAAGGAATAGTGTGTATTTTTCGTTGGGGATTTCCTGGAAAAAATCGTCGCATCTGCCTCCGATTTTTTATAAAGGATATTCA